GACCCTGCTCCTGCCACGACATTTGCACATTTAGATGCTACTACCGTATTATCAAGAGGATTAGCTGCCAAAGGTATTTATCCAGCAGTAGATCCCTTGGATTCAACGTCAACTATGTTACAACCTCGGATCGTTGGCGAGGAACATTATGAAACTGCGCAAAGGGTTAAGCAAACTTCACAACGTTACAAAGAACTTCAGGACATTATAGCTATCCTTGGGTTGGACGAATTATCCGAAGAAGATCGTTTAACTGTAGCAAGAGCACGCAAGATTGAGCGTTTCTTATCACAACCCTTCTTTGTGGCAGAAGTCTTTACTGGTTCTCCAGGGAAATATGTTGGTCTCGCAGAAACAATTCGGGGGTTTCAATTCATCCTTTCCGGAGAATTAGACGGCCTTCCCGAGCAGGCCTTTTATTTGGTGGGTAACATCGATGAAGCTACCGCGAAAGCTATGAACTTAGAAGAGGAGAGCAAATTGAAGAAATGACCTTAAATCTTTGTGTACTGACTCCTAATCGAATTATTTGGGATTCCGAAGTTAAAGAGATTATCTTATCTACTAATAGTGGACAAATTGGGGTATTACCAAACCATGCCCCCATTGCCACGGCTGTAGATATAGGTCTTTTGAGAATACGGCTAAACGACCGATGGTTAACGGTGGCTCTTATGGGCGGTTTCGCTAGAATAAGTAATAATGAGATCACCATCTTAGGAAATGGTGCGGAAATTAGTACTGACATTGATCCACAAGAAGCTCAACAAACTCTTGAAATAGCTGAAGCTAACTTGAGTAGAGCTGAGGGTAAGAGACAAGCAATTGAGGCAAATCTAGCTCTCAGACGAGCTAGGACACGAGTAGAAGCTGTCAAAGTGATTTCCTATTAGTAGTCAAATACATTCAATCAAAAGAAAAAGAGTTCTTTATTACACACTACACACTACATCTTGATTCCACAAATTGAACACAATGAAGTCTAATTTGATTAATCTGATGATAGAACGAAAAAAAGAGGATGGAACTTATTAGATACCATGGAATCCGGTATCTAATAAGTTCTACCTACTATTGGATTTGAACCAATGACTCCCGCCGTATGAAAGCAATACTCTAACCACTGGGTTAAGTAGGTCATTTATCACCACAAAAAGGGTCTCCATCACTTCGATGGATTATAGGTAAAATATGTTTTCTAAGCAATATCAATCTTTTACCAGTAAACATAAACGGATCGGAGAGTTCTCATGTGGGATTATGGGATACCCTTCTTGACAAGAAATTGTCTCTATGTTAAAATGGTTATGACAAGGGCTATAGCTCAGTTAGGTAGAGCACCTCGTTTACACGTGCGCCAATGTTTTTCAAGGGAGCCCATTATGCAATGACCATAATTGATCTTTTTGAGAAGTCGATGTCTTACTCCGTAGATTCGAGAGAACAAGAGAAAAATAGCTTGACAAATTTGGTTTGATCCGGTTCAGGTGCGAATTCCGGTGCCAAATCAAATAGAACCTGCCATTGTAAGGTAAATGCCCAGTCCATTCAATGCCAGGCATAATGAGTATAAGGATCTCAAAAGAACCTCTTTTCGTCCTATGAGCTTTGAGGTGTATGAAGTCTCATATTTTACTCTTGCAGCGGAGCGATAGAGACTGCATTTCACTTAGGTTGATCTAGGCCGAAGGCAGACCTAAATAAAGGTCACCCTTCCTTGAAAAACTTTGGTATTGCTCCTAGATCAGTATACAAATAATGAATCAGAGCACATGGAGCCATCTCATTATCTTCCTCTAAAGAAAAAATATGGTGGACTAACTGATCTTTACATCAGTTGATGAAAGAGCCCAATGCAACAAAATGCATGTTGGGTCTTTGAAACAGTTCGAATCATTTCGATAATAATAAGTTTTATCTGTTTTACCGAGAAGGTCTACGGTTCGAGTCCGTATAGCCCTAATACATTCCATTTTTGTTTTGTTTTGTATAGAAATTTGAGTAGTAGTAGGAACAAGAAAATCAACAAAATAATTCATTCCAACGGACCCAATTGGTATTTGTCAAATCTCGGATCAAATACCCATCTTTCTTCATCCACTTTCATGAATGAATTACATATGATATTTTTCCTCTTTTACTGTCCATGATCAAAGAGTTAACACTTTTTTTTTGCTTTGGTATACCCAATCCCAGTCAATTTAGGAAATCAAGATAATCCTGTCTCAAGACTTCAACCTGATCCAACCCAATCCTAAGTCGCATGGATCTAGGACCTATTCTTTTATTGATCTTAAGTATTTGTAGAAGTCCTCTGACTAATCATTTTTTGGCGGAACAACAAACCTAAGAGATTCTTTCAATTTGTTTAAAAGATAATGTAGGGCTAATTCATTATCCCTAAATCCATCAAAGTTCCTTCTTCTAAATTCTAATTCTATATTCTAAATTCTAAGAGTTGAGTGGGTTTAGGAATCTTGTCTGTCGAATTGTTCGATAA